GTTCTTATAGTGTAGGTAAGCACATAAGATTTTCAATCTTAGAGGGCATTATAATCAAATAAAGTATGCTAAGAATATATAATTTTATTAGTATAAGTAGTATGTTTGTTTTCCAAACAAGTGGTTTAATATATTTAAATAAAATATTTAGTATGTATTGAAGATTTTAAGTTAACTAAACTGAAGACTTTCAAGGTCTTTAATAAATATTTTGTTTAAATCTTGTATGGGGTGGTCGATAAAGTCGGTAGATTGTAAATCTATGAATGAGTATATACTCTCTCATAAAGGAATAAAGTAAGCTAATTTAAGCTGTTGGGTTCATACCCCGAAAATAAATAATTTAAGGTATTTCTTTATTAGTTGATTGTTATATTAAACAAAACGAATTGGGTTAATGAAGGTTAAAATTGTTATAATATTAATTGTTTATGTAAATATGTAAATAAAGTTATTTTGTTAGTAAGATATATATAAAAAATTGTTTGTTTATTTAGTATTAGTAGTATAGAAGTATGTGTTGCGATTTGGTACTGTAAAGGAGTATATAAATATATAATTTTGGTATAGTAGAAATTAAATTTCGTACCTTTTGTATAATGGATTGATGATTTTATATGCTTTATTGTGTATTCTCGAAGTGTAAGGATTTACTTGAAGGGGATATGTTAACGTTGTATAGTTATATAGTGATCTTTAAGTGGTAATGATATGTTTATCGTTTTTCATGATAGCTAGTTTATTAGTGTAAGATATTTAAGTATTGTAATATTATTATAGTTTTGAGGGCTAATTTTAATATTAGTTTATTGTATGGGGGATAAGCTTCATATATTATTATAGAATATATTAAATAATTATTTTGAATTATAATTTAAGTAGAATTAATAATGTTTTTCTTTAAAAGTAGTTTAAATTGTGATATAGTTGTTTAATTTCATGTTTATAATTAATAAATGTTTATAAATTTATATGTAGATAAATATAATGTTAATATGAGTATTGGTAAAACATGTTTAATATATTTAGAGTTATTGTAATTGTAAATAGTTTATATTAAAAAGTAGTTAAATAAGATAAAGGAATTCGGCAAATATTAATCTCGCCTGTTTATCAAAAACATGTCTCTTTGTTATATATAAATAAAGAGTTGGGCCTGCTCGGTGAATAATTTTTTAACAGCTGCGGTATTTTAACTGTACTAAGGTAGCATAATAATTTGCCTTATAATTTGAGGCTAGAATGAATGGTTTGACGAAGGTTAATCTGTCTCTATCTTATTTTTTAGAATTTAATTTTTAAAGTGAAAAAGCTTGAATTTTTTAAAGGGACGAGAAGACCCTAATGAGCTTATAATTTTATTATTATTATTTAATATATTTAAATAATAATATATAAATTTTAATTGGGGTGATTAAGGAATAAAAGAATTATATAATAACTTCCTTAGATTAAATATATATATATATAAAGTAACCAATAATATATTGCTTATAATATAGTTACCATAGGGATAACAGCGTAATTTGTTTAGAGAGTTCTTATTGAAAAACAAGATTGCGACCTCGATGTTGGATTAAAGTAACCTTAAGGTGCAGAAGCTTTAGTAAGGTAAATCTGTTCGATTTTTAATACTTTACATGATCTGAGTTCAGACCGGCGTGAGCCAGGTTGGTTTCTATCTTTTAAAAATGGATGTTGCTTCTTTTAGTACGAGAGGACCAAGGAAAGCTAATAATTTATTATTATAATACAGAGTTGGCAGAATTATGTGAATAATTTAGGTTTATTTTATAAGATTATTAATCTTACTTTGTATGTATTAAGGTGGCAGATCAGTGCATAGGATTTAAGATCCTACTAGAGAATATATTATTGTTCTTCTTAATAATGTTAGTTGAGCTTTTATCTAGAATTGTAGCTTTTGTTTGTGCACTTTTGGCTGTTGCTTTTTTTACTTTATTGGAGCGTAAAGGTTTAGGTTATTTTCAGTTACGTAAAGGACCTAATAAAGTAGGATTAATAGGATTACCTCAACCTTTGGCTGATGCTGTTAAATTGTTTAGAAAAGAGTTGGTGAAGCCTACTTTGGTTAATGTATTTCCTTTTTTGATCTGTCCTTTTATAAGTCTTTTTTTGGGGTTAGTTTTATGAATTTTGTATAATAATTATTTTGTGTGTAGAATAGGGGGGTTAAGTATATTGTTATTTTTATGTGTATCTAGATTAGGTGTTTATAGGGTAATAGGTGCTGGTTGATTTTCTAATTCTAAGTATGCATTACTTGGTTCTGTACGAGCTGTTGCTCAGAGTATTTCTTATGAGGTGAGTATATCTTTAATTTTGTTAAGATGTTTATTATTGGCTGGTAGTATAAGTTTAAGTTTGGTTATAAAATATCAGGTTTTTGTTTGAGTAGTTTTTGTGAATTTTTTTATAATAATCATGTGGTTTGTGTCTTGTGTAGCTGAAACTCATCGAGCCCCTTTTGATTTTGCAGAGGGAGAATCTGAATTGGTATCCGGATTTAATGTTGAATATGGGGGAGTAGGTTTTGCGGTTTTATTTATGGCGGAGTATAGTAATATTTTATTTATAAGTGTATTAGTGGTTAGGTTGTTTTTTGGTGGTGTTGTTTTTATTAGATTATATGGTATGGGTTTATGTTTATTTGTAAGTTTAGTAGCTTGGTTATTTATTTGAGTGCGTGCTAGGTATCCTCGTTATCGTTATGATCTTTTAATATATTTAATTTGAAAAAGATATTTACCTAGCGTGTTAAATATCTTGATTTTTTTAGTATCTTTTATTTATTTATTAAATTAACAAAAGATAATTTAATTAAAATATTAACATTGGAAGTTAGAAATTGAGTTTAGTACTTATCTTTTGATATGAGCTTATTATTTGTAGTATCAGTTGGGTTTTCTTTAAGTAGAATTTGTATAATAGTAATTCAGCCTTTAAGGCTTGGTTTTATACTTATAATGATTACTTTGTGTATTAGAGGTCTTATAGGAATAATTACTTTTTCTTGATATGGTTATTTACTTTTTTTAGTATATATTGGAGGTTTATTAGTAATATTTATATATGTAATTAGTCTAATTCCTAACTTAATTTTTTTGTCTAGAAAAGTTTTTTTGTATTTCTTTGTTATTTTGTGTGGGTTTTTGTTAATAAATTTTTTTGTTAGTAAGGAGTTGGTGAGTGTTGATATAAAAGATTTTTCTTTGTTTGATTATAGTTCTATAAGATTGGCAGGTGGTAGTACTATTATAATATATGATAATTTTATATGTTATTTATTATTGGGTGTTATTTTATTGTTTGTTTTAATTAGAGTTGTTAAAATTTGTTATTATTGTGAGGGTCCTCTTCGGGTTTTTAAATTTAAATAATTATGCTAAGTTCGTTACGTAAAAATCATCCTGTTTTGAAAATTGTAAATGGTGCTCTTGTAGATTTACCTGCTCCTGTTAATTTATCTGCTTGATGAAATTTTGGTTCTTTATTAGGGCTGTGTTTAGTTGTTCAAGTTGCTAGTGGTTTATTTTTGGCTATACATTATACTTCTTGTGTTGAGATGGCTTTTGATTCTGTTATTCATATTATACGTGATGTGAATTATGGTTGGGTTTTGCGGTATGTTCATGCCAATGGAGCTTCTTTTTTTTTTATTTGTTTATATTTTCATGTTGCTCGTGGGATTTATTATGGTTCTTATACTATAGTAGAGACTTGAAATATTGGGGTTGTTTTGTTATTTTTAGTTATAGGAACGGCTTTTGTAGGTTATGTATTACCTTGAGGTCAAATATCTTTTTGAGGGGCTACTGTAATTACTAATCTGGTTTCAGCTATTCCTTATGTTGGTGAAATAATTGTTTATTGGATTTGAGGTGGATTTTCTGTAGATAATGCTACTCTTAGCCGTTTCTTTTGTTTTCATTTTTTATTACCTTTTGTTTTGATGGCTATAGTAGTAATGCATTTATTATTTTTACATCAAAGAGGTAGTAATAATCCTTTAGGTATTAATAGTGATTTAGATAAAATTCCTTTTCATCAGTATTATAGTTATAAAGATTTATTTGGATTTTTTATTATATTGTTGTTATTAATTGAAATTAGTTTGTTGTTTCCTAATGTTTTGGGTGATTCTGAAAATTTTATTCCAGCAAATCCTTTGGTAACTCCTTTACATATTAAGCCTGAGTGATATTTTTTGTTTGCTTATGCTATTTTGCGTTCTATTCCTAGTAAGCTTGGAGGGGTAATTAGGTTGGTTATATCTATTTGTGTATTATTTTTTCTTCCTTTATTACATGTAGGAGGGTGTCGTGGTTCTGTTTATAATATTTTTATGCAATTTAATTTTTGATTAATAGTAGGTTGTTTTTTCTTATTAACTTGAATTGGTGGGTGTCCTGTAGAATATCCTTATGAGGCTATTGGTCGTGTTTTAAGTGTACTTTGATTTGGTGTATTTTTAATTCGTCCATTTATTGATTTATTATGGTTATATGTTTTAGATTATTAGGTTTTTACAGGGTTATAAAAGTTTTGAAAACTTTTTAGAAGTGTTCGATTCACTTAAAAACTTAGTTATAAAGATTTATTATCTAATTTTGATTTACAAGACCAAGGTTTTATTTAAACTATTATAACTAAAGGTATGATCATAAGAGGGGAATTATTATTAGGTAGTTTTATTTATATTAGAGGCTTTTTTGTTTTATTATTTCAGTGGAAACATATTTTAAATATTTTATTAAGATTTGAAATTTTAATATTAGGTATTGTTTTTTCTTTTTTATTAACTTGAGGATTATTTAGAAGTGATTATAGGTTAATAATAGTTATTGTTGTTTTTGGTGTTTGCGAAGCAAGTTTGGGTTTGTCTCTTCTGGTGAGGTTGATTCGTGTTCATGGTAATGACTACGTAAGTTCTTTGAGATTACATAAATTATAGGGTTAATTTTTAGTATATTTGGTGTTATTGTATTTAGTAGTTTTATAATATGAGAAATTCGTTTGTGATATTTAATATTTATAACATTTATATGTTTGAAGTATTTAAGTGTTGATACTTGGGGTATAATATTTATAAATTATTTGTATTGTGATGGTATAAGAGGTATATTAGTTGTTTTAAGCCTTTGGATTAGGGGTTTAATATTATTAGCTAGAAATTATTCTGTTAAGTTTATAAATAATAAGAGAATAATATTTTCTAGGGTAGTTTTAATTTTGTGTATGGTTGTTATTTTCTATTTTTTATGTACACATCTTATGTATTTTTATATTTTTTTTGAAATTTCTTTAATTCCCACTTTAATATTAATTATTGGTTGGGGGTATCAACCTGAGCGTTTACAGGCTGGTATATATATAATATTATATACTATTACGGCTTCACTTCCTTTGTTGTTAAGGTTAATTATGTTAGGTAGTATGTATAGTTCTTTTAATATAATTTTAATTTATTATTTAAATTGTTTAAATTTATTATATGATGTAAATATTTTATGATTTTTGGGTATTATGGGTGCTTTTTTAGTTAAATTACCTATATTTTCTGTTCATTTATGGTTACCTAAGGCTCATGTAGAAGCCCCAATTGCAGGCTCTATGATTTTGGCAGGGGTTTTATTAAAATTAGGAGGTTATGGTGTAATACGTTTATTAAGTATTTTTTTCCTGAATGAAATAACTTTTAGTAGTATTTTCATGATTGTTTGTTTATGAGGAGGTGTAATTACTGCTATTATTTGTGTAGGTCAAAGAGATATTAAGTCTTTAATTGCTTATTCTTCTGTTGGTCATATAGGTGTAATGTTAGCTGGATGTTTAAGTAAGTTTATATGAGGATGGGAGGGGGCAATATTAATAATAATTTCTCATGGGTTTTGTTCTTCTGGTTTATTTTGTTTAGCTAATTTAATATATGAGAAGCTTAAAAGTCGAAGATTATTTCTTTGTGGGGGTATAATTAATGTTAATTCTATTATGTGTTTATGATGGTTTTTATTTTGTATTGCTAATATAGGTGCCCCCCCTTTTGTTAATTTAGTGAGAGAGGTTATATTATTTTGTTGTATGTATCTATACAGAAGTTGATTTATTATTATCATTTTGTTGATGGTTTTTTTAGGAGGTTTATATAATTTAGTTATATTTGTGAATACTCAACATGGGGGTGTTATAAGATTTGTAAATAGAAGATTTGTTAGTGTATGTAGGGATCATTTATTGATGTTATTACATTTTTATCCTATATTATTTTTTATTGTTAATATTGGTTATTTAAATAAAATTATTTTATTTTAGTAAAGTTAGTTTAATATAAAATGGTAAGTTGTGGGTTTACAGATAAAAGTTTTTTACTTTACTATGTTTCAAATAATTGGTGTTGAGTTATGTTTTAGAATTATATTATTTACTTGATTTACGTTTATGTGTTTAATATTAATTTATTTGTGTATAAATAATATTTGTTTATTATTTAGTTGAGAAATTATAAATTGTATAAGTAGTGGGGTTGATTTTGATTTAGTTATTGACTGAATGAGATGTAGTTTTAGTGGTCTTGTGTGTTTTATTGCTGGGTGTGTTATGGTATTTACTGTATCATATATAAGAGGTGATGTCAACTTATTTCGTTTTAGTTTAACTGTTATATTATTTGTATTGTCTATAAATTTTTTAATTTTTATTCCTAGTTTAATTTCTTTATTATTAGGTTGAGATGGTTTAGGGCTTGTTTCGTTTTGTCTTGTTATTTATTATCAGAATAGTAAGTCTTTAGCTGCTGGAATATTAACTGTTTTAATAAATCGGGTGGGTGATTGTTTTATTTTAAGTGCTGTTTCCATTTTAATTGTGTTGGGCCATTGAAATATTTTATGTTTATGAAATTTTGAGGGTTTTATAGTTGTTAATTTATTTATTATGATTGCTGGGATAACTAAAAGAGCTCAAATCCCTTTTAGTAGTTGGTTACCTGCTGCTATAGCGGCACCAACTCCTGTTTCGGCTTTAGTACATTCATCTACTTTAGTAACTGCTGGAGTTTTTTTATTTATTCGTTTTTTTAGTTATTTAAGTCATTATTATTGGTTTAGTGTTTTTATAGTATACATTTCTATTTTGACTACTGTTATATCTGGTGTTTGTGCATTATATGAGTATGATATAAAAAAAATTATTGCTTTATCTACTTTAAGTCAATTGGGTGTTATAATAATATCTTTAGGATTAGGTTTACCTATATTAGCATTATTTCATTTATATACTCATGCTATGTTTAAGGCATTATTATTTATATGTGGTGGTAATATTATTCATTGTTTTAGGGGTAAACAGGATATGCGTCAAATTAATAATGTTTCTAAGTTACTTCCTGTAACTAGTATATTTTTAAATATTTCAAATATAGCTTTATGTGGTATACCTTTTCTTGCTGGGTTTTATTCAAAGGATTTAATTATTGAAGGGTTAATTGTGGGTAATATTAATGTAGTAATGTTATTATTAGGTCTTTTTGGGGTTTGTTTAACTGTATTATATTCAATACGATTTTCTTTTTATATTATTTGGGGTAATGAAAGCTCAGATGTTTATAATAATATTAGTGATAATGATATAAAAATAATTTTTCCTATAACTATGTTGGTAATTGGGGCTTTATGAGGTGGTTTTGTGTTTCAAAGTTTGTTTTGTTTATTTAGATTAGAGTTTTTTTTACCAAGGTTTATAAAGTTAATTGTGCCTTTTTTGATTATTATAAGGTTATTATTTTCTTTTGGGTTTTGGGATAAAAGTGGATTTAAAGGTAATTTTGGTATTTTAAATTATATTAATAGAAGAATATGGTTTTTATCTAGTTTTATTTGTTATCCTAGAATAAGTATATTTAAATCTGCTACTAATAGGAGTTTAAAGGTAGTTGATATAGGATGATTTGAAATTATAGGAGGTCAAGGAGTATTTAACATTAATAAAATTATATTTTTTTTGTTAGAGCATTGATTAATATTAATATTTAATTGTTATATAATTATTTTTTTAGTAACTATTTTTATTATTTAAATAATAGTATATAGATTTTGATTTTATCTATTGATGGTCATCTGTATATAATGTAATTAATAGTGAGAAAATGTAACCTTGAATAATACCAATACCAATTTCAAAGATAAAATAACCAATTTGTACAAATATAACTAATATTGACACTACATAGTCACTTGATAGTAGTGAAATTGTTATATAATCACCAATTAGGGTTAAAATAATATGTCCTGCTCTAATATTAGCTGCTAGTCGAATAGATAATGTGATTGGACGAACTAAAATTCTTAAAGTTTCAATAATAGGAAGAAAAGGGATTAAAAAACTTGGGGTACCTAAAGGGAGTATGAATGCTAAACTTGAGTAGGGGTTGTTTACATATGAGGAGATAATTAGAGATAATCATAAAGGTAAAGCTAGAGTAAAGGTTATAGCTAAATGTCTTGTTGTTCTAAAAACATAAGGTATAAGACCTAATATATTAAAATTAATAATAGTAATAAATAAAGAAGATACTATTAGGCTAAATCCTCCCAGGTTTATACTATAAGATCGTGTAGTTTGAATATTAATAGCTTGTTTAGGTAAATTTATAATATTTGTTAAGTTAGAAGGGTTGATTCAGTATGATGAGTTAATAAAGAACAATGATCATAGTGATAGTGTTCATGTTATAAAATGAGCTGAAAATATTGTTGAGTTATGGTCATCAAAGGAAGAAAAGATGTCTACTATCATGTTATCATTTATATTTAATATTTATGCTAGATTTAGGTGTTTTACTGATTGTATAAATATTATTAGTATTTCATCATATAATAGATGTGTTGATAGTTATAATGGATCAAAATATAAAAAATAAAAATAGTCAATTAATTGGGGATAATTGTGGCATATGATAAGTACTAGTAATATATAGTAATTTAAAATTGACAATTTTATGTTATAATTTAACTAACTTTTCATTGTTCATTTATTAAATTTAATCATTTAATAAAATAATCTATGTTAACAATTTCTAGTGTAATAGGTATAAATGAGTGATTAGCTCCACAAATTTCAGAACATTGCCCATAATAAAGTCCTGGTCGGCTAGGGTATAGTATTAATTGATTTAATCGTCCTGGAATAGCATCTACTTTAACTCCTAGTGAAGGTACTGCTCATGAGTGAATTACGTCCGCTGATGATACAATAATTCGTGTATTAGTTTTTATAGGTAAAATTAAATGATGGTCAGTTTCTAATAATCGAAAATTACCTAATTCTAGGTCATTTGTTGGGATTATATATGAATCAAATTCAATATCTAAAAAGTCGGAATACTCGTAACTTCAGTATCATTGGTGGCCTATAGTTTTAATGGTGATTAAGGGGTCATTTGTTTCATCAAGTAAATACAATAAACGTAATGAAGGCAATGCTAAAAATAGTAGAATTACTGCTGGAGCAATAGTTCAGATGGTTTCAATTTTTTGTCTTTCTGTAATATTAAGACATGAAAATTTATTGGTTATAAGAATTATAGATATATATATTACTATGGTTAAAACTATAATAATAGCAAATATAGCGTGATCATGAAAGAAAATAATTTGTTCTATTAAAGGGGAACAAGCATCTTGAAATCCTAATTGTCCTCAGTAGGTCATAATTAAATATAAAGAGCCCCTGTTTCAGGGAGACTATGGAAGTCAACTGGAAGACGGTTATCTCATTCTAATGATGTGGTTATATGGTTAGATCAGATCACAGTTCGTTGTGAAATTAATCTTTCTCAGACAATAAAAATAAAAAATAAAACACTGGTAAGTGATACTATAGATCCTATTGATGATACTATGTTTCATTTAGTGTAACAGTCTGGGTAATCTGAATATCGTCGGGGTATTCCTGCTAAACCTAAAAAGTGTTGAGGAAAAAAGGTTAAATTTACACCTAAAAATATTGTTATAAAATGAGCTTTAGTTCATTGTTGGTTTAAACTTATTCCTGTAATTAGAGGATATCAGTGGTTAAATCCTGCAAATAAAGCAAAAACAGCTCCTATTGATAGTACATAATGGAAGTGGGCTACAACATAGTATGTATCATGTAGTATAATATCCAGTGAAGAATTAGAGAGAATAATACCAGTTAAACCTCCCACTGTAAATAAGAAAATAAATCCTAATGCTCAAAGCATTGGGGTGTTATATTTAATAGGGCTTCCGTAAATAGTTGCTAATCAGCTAAATACTTTAATTCCTGTAGGAATTGCAATAATTATTGTTGCTGATGTGAAGTAAGCTCGAGTATCTACATCTATCCCTACTGTAAATATATGGTGGGCTCAGACAATAAAACCTAATAAACCAATAGATAGTATTGCATAAATTATTCCTAAAGCTCCAAAAATTTCTTGTTTAAGGGAGTGATGACAAACAATATGTGAAATAATACCAAAAGCAGGTAAAATTAAAATATAAACTTCTGGGTGACCAAAGAATCAAAATAGATGTTGATATAAAATAGGGTCTCCTCCACCTCTAGGATCAAAAAAAGTGGTATTAAAATTTCGATCTGTTAGTAATATTGTAATAGCTCCAGCTAGAACAGGTAGGGATAATAGTAATAAAATAGCAGTAATAAATACAGATCATACAAATAAAGGTAAACGTTCTATTTGGAGACCTTCCCATCGTATATTTATAATAGTTGTAATAAAATTAATTGCTCCTAGAATAGAAGAGACACCTGCAAGGTGTAATGAAAAAATAGCTAAATCAACAGAGGGTCCAGCATGAGATAAGTTTCTAGATAAAGGAGGATATACCGTTCAACCTGTACCGGCCCCTCTTTCTACTGCTGAAGAAGCTAGTAATATAGTTAAAGATGGTGGAAGTAATCAAAATCTTATATTGTTTATACGTGGGAAAGCCATATCTGGGGCTCCTAATATTAGGGGCACTAATCAATTACCAAACCCTCCAATTATAATAGGTATAACTATGAAAAAAATTATAATAAATCCATGAGCTGTAACTACTACATTGTAAAGTTGATCATCATTTAGTAATGATCCAGGTTGCCCTAATTCAGTTCGGATTATTAGTCTTAAAGAAGTACCTAATAGTCCTGATCAAATACCAAAAATAAAATATAAAGTACCAATGTCTTTATGGTTTGTAGAAAATAGTCATCGCATATTTAATAAGTATAATAATTAGCGGGTAAATAATAAATCTTCCTAATAAGTTAAAAGAGATAATAGGATTGTAGATTTTATTGGTGTTTGCAGTATTTAAATTTTTGTAAGATTTGATTATTAATATTAAAGATATATTTAAGTAAAAATATAATCTGATTAAAGTTCCTACAAATATAAATATTGTTAGTATTATTAGTTTTATTTCAATTAGAGAGATAAGGATAATAAGTTTTGATATAAAACCTAAGAGAGGGGGTAATCCCCCAAGTGAGAGAATAAGAGAAATAGATAATATATTATTTGTATTTGTTTTTTGTGTTAATATAAATAGGTGGTTTCCTATATTTAATCTTAATATATTTATCAAAGGTATTGAGATTATAACATAATTGAAAAAGTAAATTATTCTTAGAGACCTATTAATAGAGATTATAGAAAGTATTCAGCCTAAATGTGAAATAGAAGAGTAGGTTATAATTAATTGAATATTGGTTTGGTTTAAAGCTATAATTCTTCCTACAATTGTAGATATTATTGAAATTAATATAATAGTTATAAGATTGGAATTAATTAGACTTAATATAAGCAGGGGTGCTAGTTTTTGTCATGTAAGTATTAAAAATAAAATTCTTCATGATATTTGTTTAGCAATTCTAGGAACTCAAAAGTGTAAAGGGGCACCTCCTAATTTTAATACTAAAGATAGGATAATTATGATACTGAAAATATCATTTGTAAATATTGAATATCAAGATAAGTTGCTGTTATATATAAATACTGAGGAGATAATAAGGACTCTGGATCTCATTCTTTGGATAATAAAATATTTTATAGAAGCTTCTGCTTCTAGGGTTTTACCTTTAATATTTATCAAAGGTAAGAATCCTATTAAGTTAATTTCTAAACCTATTCATATAGTGAGCCAATGTGAAGAAGATAATGAAAATAAGGTACCTGTAATTATAATTAAAATAAATAAGAAGTTGGAAGGAAAAAATTTATTATTCATAAAAGATAGAACAATTTCGAGTTGCTCAAAATAAAGTTAGCAGCTTTATTTTATTCCTAATTATCTTTATTACTATATTAATAAACAAGGATGTAATTAACATCTAAAGTATGAGCCGAAATCATATATAATATATCATTTCTTGTTTATTATTAAGGATTAATTGTGTAATCATTATCTAGATTAAAAGTCTAGTGCTTATAAATTCGGCCACTTAATATAAATTATGAGCCTCATCAATAAATGCAGGTATATAAAATTAATCATACAACATCAACAAAATGTCAATATCAGGCTGCTGCTTCAAATCCAAAGTGGTGATTTGTGGAGAAGTGATGGTATAAGATTCGGACTAAACAAGTGAGTAAAAAAAGGGACCCAATAATAACATGTAGACCGTGAAATCCTGTTGCTACGAAAAAAGTGGCACCATAAACCCTGTCTGAAATGGAGAATGAGGTTTCTAAGTATTCTTGGGCTTGAAGAACTCTAAAATATATACCTAGAGTAATAGTTAAGGCTATAGATTGAGTTGCTTCTTTATGATCTCCCCCTATAAGAGCGTGGTGAGCTCAAGTTACTGTTACTCCTGATGCTAATAAAATAGCAGTATTTAGTAGAGGCACTTGAAAGGGGTTTAGGGGATGGATGTGAATAGGGGGTCAACAAGCACCAACTTCTGTATTAGGGGCTAATCTTCTGTGAAAATAAGCTCAGAAGAATGCAAAGAAAAAACATACTTCTGATGTAATGAATAGAATTATACCTATACGTATTCCTAAGGATACTTTTATAGTGTGATATCCTTGAAATGTTCTTTCTCGAACAACATCTCGTCATCATTGAAATATGGTTATTAAAACTAAAAATAATCCTAAACATAAAGTGATAATACCATGATTATGAAATCATGCGGTTAATCCTAGGGTTAAAAATATTGCCCCTAAGGATCCTGTAAGAGGTCAGGGACTAAATTCTACTAGGTGAAAAGGATTTCGAGTCATATATAAATACTTATATAATTTTTTTTCATTTTTAATAAATGAAGTATTGGAGTCTGGTTAAAATTAGGATAATATTTTTTTAGCTAATTTATGTTTTCTGATTTTATAAAAGTGTAAATAAAAAAGGGGGGGGGAAGGGGCCTTTTTTTACGGTAATTGTTCTTATTCATAAGAAGAATAGTTGATATGTATATATATATATATTAATGTATTAAAATAAAGTATTATAAATTTATATTCTTTATTTTATTGTTGTTGTTGTATAATAGTTAATTATCTTCTTATCTATATTTATGTTGTTGTATTATATTAAAGAGTGTGATATTATATATATATATTATAATTTTATTTATGAGATTTTAATGGATCTCAGTTAATTTAGACTAAATAACTTGTGCTAGATAAATGTTTAGAATGTATTATATACACGGCGCAATAGAGTTAGGGATTATAAAAATGATAGTTTTCGAGGTATGTCTAATGATCTATGTTTAGATTTAATAGTGTTTATTATATATATATATCTTTAGTGTAAAAAGTTTTGGTGAGATAAAAGTAAAAGTATACATTGTGGTGTAGGGCACGTAAATTTTTGGATTTTAAAGTAAAGGTTCGGTACCTTTCATTGTAAATATTGAAGTTGGTCTTATAGTTTATTAAAAATGTGAAGTTGCAAACTTTAAGATACATACTATATTGTTGAGACTTAAGAATAAATATATGTAATGTAATTGATTTATTATCTAGGGGGAAATTATTTCTTTATTCAGTTAATTTGGCTTTGGTTATTATATAAGCTATTACTAAATTTATATATGCTAGATTTTTAAAGTAATCGTTTTGTTTAAGTGTATTATTATTTATTTAATTTAATATTTTTTAAGTAATAATTTATATTATTAGTATTTTATTAAAATAATTTAATTAAGCTACGCAGTATTTATATTTATACAATGAATGAGAGTTTGATATAGTTAGTGTTTAAAAAAGTGGTTGAATTGGTGCCAGCAGCTGCGGTTACACCAATGCTTTGAGTTTATATTTATATAGTATAAAATAAAGTGATAATTGTATTAGTTAATTAGAACTAATGAGGATAGCAATAGTAGGTAAAATTTAATTGCTGTTATTAATTATATAGTTCTATTAAAAATTCTTTGAAAATAAGATTTAAATAAACTAGGATTAGAGACCCTATTATTCTTTATTTTAAAAATTTTGTTACTTAAGTAGTATAAATATGAACATAATATATATATATATATATAGTTCTTTAATTGTTTGAAACTTAAAAGGCTTGGCGGTGTTATATATCCTACCAGGGGAGCTTGCTTATTAATTTGATAATCCTCAATTTATACTTACTTTTTTTTGAATTATAACAGTTTGTGTATTGCTGTCGTCAGTTTATTTTGTAAAAATTTTGGAAAAAACTAAATAATGTTGTAATTATGATGTCAAGTCAAAATGCAGTTTATGAAAAAGGTTTAAAGTGAGCTACAATTTATAATTTTTAATCGGATTAAAAAGTGTAATTTTTTTATAAAGTTGGACTTGGTAGTAATAAAAATTTTATAAATAGTGAGTTTTTGTGAATTGGGTTTTATAATGCGTACATATCGCCCGTCGCTCTTGTTGGAAAATAAGATAAGTCGTAACATAGTAGGGGTAGTGGAAGCTGTTCCTGGAATGATAACAAAATTTAACATAATTAATGTGTCTCACTTACATTGAGAAAATAATTATATAATATAATTAGTTTTGAAGTAAATATTTTAAATTTAAATAGCTTAATTAGAGCATAACGTTGAAGGTGTTAGGGTGATATTTGTTATCTTTAAATATTAATATTATATAGATTTTGATTTTATCTATTGATGGTCATCTGTATATAATGTAATTAATAGTGAGAAAATGTAACCTTGAATAATACCAATACCAATTTCAAAGATAAAATAACCAATTTGTACAAATATAACTAATATTGACACTACATAGTCACTTGATAGTAGTGAAATTGTTATATAATCACCAATTAGGGTTAAAATAATATGTCCTGCTCTAATATTAGCTGCTAGTCGAATAGATAATGTGATTGGACGAACTAAAATTCTTAAAGTTTCAATAATAGGAAGAAAAGGGATTAAAAAACTTGGGGTACCTAAAGGGAGTATGAATGCTAAACTTGAGTAGGGGTTGTTTACATATGAGGAGATAATTAGAGATAATCATAAAGGTAAAGCTAGAGTAAAGGTTATAGCTAAATGTCTTGTTGTTCTAAAAACATAAGGTATAAGACCTAATATATTAAAATTAATAATAGTAATAAATAAAGAAGATACTATTAGGCTAAATCCTCCCAGGTTTATACTATAAGATCGTGTAGTTTGAATATTAATAGCTTGTTTAGGTAAATTTATAATATTTGTTAAGTTAGAAGGGTTGATTCAGTATGATGAGTTAATAAAGAACAATGATCATAGTGATAGTGTTCATGTTATAAAATGAGCTGAAAATATTGTTGAGTTATGGTCATCAAAGGAAGAAAAGATGTCTACTATCATGTTATCATTTATATTTAATATTTATGCTAGATTTAGGTGTTTTACTGATTGTATAAATATTATTAGTATTTCATCATATAATAGATGTGTTGATAGTTATAATGGATCAAAATATAAAAAATAAAAATAGTCAATTAATTGGGGATAATTGTGGCATATGATAAGTACTAGTAATATATAGTAATTTAAAATTGACAATTTTATGTTATAATTTAACTAACTTTTCATTGTTCATTTATTAAATTTAATCATTTAATAAAATAATCTATGTTAACAATTTCTAGTGTAATAGGTATAAATGAGTGATTAGCTCCACAAATTTCAGAACATTGCCCATAATAAAGTCCTGGTCGGCTAGGGTATAGTATTAATTGATTTAATCGTCCTGGAATAGCATCTACTTTAACTCCTAGTGAAGGTACTGCTCATGAGTGAATTACGTCCGCTGATGATACAATAATTCGTGTATTAGTTTTTATAGGTAAAATTAAATGATGGTCAGTTTCTAATAATCGAAAATTACCTAATTCTAGGTCATTTGTTGGGATTATATATGAATCAAATTCAATATCTAAAAAGTCGGAATACTCGTAACTTCAGTATCATTGGTGGCCTATAGTTTTAATGGTGATTAAGGGGTCATTTGTTTCATCAAGTAAATACAATAAACGTAATGAAGGCAATGCTAAAAATAGTAGAATTACTGCTGGAGCAATAGTTCAGATGGTTTCAATTTTTTGTCTTTCTGTAATATTAAGACATGAAAATTTATTGGTTATAAGAATTATAGATATATATATTACTATGGTTAAAACTATAATAATAGCAAATATAGCGTGATCATGAAAGAAAATAATTTGTTCTATTAAAGGGGAACAAGCATCTTGAAATCCTAATTGTCCTCAGTAGGTCATAATTAAATATAAAGAGCCCCTGTTTCAGGGAGACTATGGAAGTCAACTGGAAGACGGTTATCTCATTCTAATGATGTGGTTATATGGTTAGATCAGATCACAGTTCGTTGTGAAATTAATCTTTCTCAGACAATAAAAATAAAAAATAAAACACTGGTAAGTGATACTATAGATCCTATTGATGATACTATGTTTCATTTAGTATAACAGTCTGGGTAATCTGAATATCGTCGGGGTATTCCTGCTAAACCTAAAAAGTGTTGAGGAAAAAAGGTTAAATTTACACCTAAAAATATTGTTATAAAATGAGCTTTAGTTCATTGTTGGTTTAAACTTATTCCTGTAATTAGAGGATATCAGTGGTTAAATCCTGCAAATAAAGCAAAAACAGCTCCTATTGATAGTACATAATGGAAGTGGGCTACAACATAGTATGTATCATGTAGTATAATATCCAGTGAAGAATTAGAGAGAATAATACCAGTTAAACCTCCCACTGTAAATAAGAAAATAAATCCTAATGCTCAAAGCATTGGGGTGTTATATTTAATAGGGCTTCCGTAAATAGTTGCTAATCAGCTAAATACTTTAATTCCTGTAGGAATTGCAATAATTATTGTTGCTGATGTGAAGTAAGCTCGAGTATCTACATCTATCCCTACTGTAAATATATGGTGGGCTCAGACAATAAAACCTAATAAACCAATAGATAGTATTGCATAAATTATTCCTAAAGCTCCAAAAATTTCTTGTTTAAGGGAGTGATGACAAACAATATGTGAAATAATACCAAAAGCAGGTAAAATTAAAATATAAACTTCTGGGTGACCAAAGAATCAAAATAGATGTTGATATAAAATAGGGTCTCCTCCACCTCTAGGATCAAAAAAAGTGGTATTAAAATTTCGATCTGTTAGTAATATTGTAATAGCTCCAGCTAGAACAGGTAGGGATAATAGTAATAAAATAGCAGTAATAAATACAGATCATACAAATAAAGGTAAACGTTCTATTTGGAGACCTTCCCATCGTATATTTATAATAGTTGTAATAAAATTAATTGCTCCTAGAATAGAAGAGACACCTGCAAGGTGTAATGAAAAAATAGCTAAATCAACAGAGGGTCCAGCATGAGATAAGTTTCTAGATAAAGGAGGATATACCGTTCAACCTGTACCGGCCCCTCTTTCTACTGCTGAAGAAGCTAGTAATATAGTTAAAGATGGTGGAAGTAATCAAAATCTTATATTGTTTATACGTGGGAAAGCCATATCTGGGGCTCCTAATATTAGGGGTACTAATCAATTACCAAACCCTCCAATTATAATAGGTATAACTATGAAAAAAATTATAATAAATCCATGAGCTGTAACTACTACATTGTAAAGTTGATCATCATTTAGTAATGATCCAGGTTGCCCTAATTCAGTTCGGATTATTAGTCTTAAAGAAGTACCTAATAGTCCTGATCAAATACCAAAAATAAAATATAAAGTACCAATGTCTTTATGGTTTGTAGAAAATAGTCATCGCATATAATTAGAATAATAAAATTGGGGTTAGTTATTTTTATAAGAATATAAGTAATTTATTTTATTCAATTTAAAGATCCTTGATTTCATTCATGGAATAATCCTAGTAATAAAATTATTAAAAAAATAATAGATCTTGTAAGGGGTCAGTGAGTGTTAGCTTTTATAATATTTATTGTTAATGGTATTAATAAGATAATTTCTACATCGAAGATTAAGAAAATTACTGCTAAAAGAAAAAATCGTATAGAGAAGGGGGCCCGAGTATGAATTGAAGGGTCAAACCCGCACTCAAAAGGTGAATTTTTTTCTCGGTCTATGTAAGAACGTTTATTGATTGATAAGCCTAGAATTAGTAGGGCTAAATTAACAATTAGTAAAATAGATATATAAATAATAATAGTTAACATAAACACAGAAGGAAAACCTTATAATTTATAACATCAATATAATCCGTTCATTCCGGCGCAGTGTCTGGCCAGCGAAGTAATAAAAATTACAGTTTTTTAATTAACAGTTAAATGCCTCTTTTTGGCTTTTCACTGATTTAGGGATTATGGCATTAAAGATAAATTTCTTTCTTTATGATTGCAAATCATATCTTCTATAAATAAAGTATAATGTCTAATTATTAAATATTTGAGGTAATATAAATTATGAGCCTCATCAATAAATGCAGGTATATAAAATTAATCATACAACATCAACAAAATGTCAATATCAGGCTGCTGCTTCAAATCCAAAGTGGTGATTTGTGGAGAAGTGATGGTATAAGATTCGGACTAAACAAGTGAGTAAAAAAAGGGACCCAATAATAACATGTAGACCGTGAAATCCTGTTGCTACGAAAAAAGTGGCACCATAAACCCTGTCTGAAATGGAGAATGAGGTTTCTAAGTATTCTTGGGCTTGAAGAACTCTAAAATCTATACCTAGAGTAATAGTTAAGGCTATAGATTGAGTTGCTTCTTTATGATCTCCCCCTATAAGAGCGTGGTGAGCTCAAGTTACTGTTACTCCTGATGCTAATAAAATAGCAGTATTTAGTAGAGGCACTTGAAAGGGGTTTAGGGGATGGATGTGAATAGGGGGTCAACAAGCACCAACTTCTGTATTAGGGGCTAATCTTCTGTGAAAATAAGCTCAGAAGAATGCAAAGAAAAAACATACTTCTGATGTAATGAATAGAATTATACCTATACGTATTCCTAAGGATACTTTTATAGTGTGATATCCTTGAAATGTTCTTTCTCGAACAACATCTCGTCATCATTGAAATATGGTTATTAAAACTAAAAATAATCCTAAACATAAAGTGATAATACCATGATTATGAAATCATGCGGTTAATCCTAGGGTTAAAAATATTGCCCCTAAGGATCCTGTAAGAGGTCAGGGACTAAATTCTACTAGGTGAAAAGGATTTCGAGTCATATATAAATACTTATATAATTTTTTTTCATTTTTAATAAATGAAGTATTGGAGTCTGGTTAAAATTAGGATAATATTTTTTTAGCTAATTTATGTTTTCTGATTTTATAAAAGTGTAAATAAAAAAGGGGGGGGGAAGGGGCCTTTTTTTACGGTAATTGTTCTTATTCATAAGAAGAGTAGTTGATATGTATATATATATATATTAATGTATTAAAATAAAGTATTATAAATTTATATTCTTTATTTTATTGTTGTTGTTGTATAATAGTTAATTATCTTCTTATCTATATTTATGTTGTTGTATTATATTAAAGAGTGTGATATTATATATATATATTATAATTTTATTTATGAGATTTTAATGGATCTCAGTTAATTTAGACTAAATAACTTGTGCTAGATAAATGTTTAGAATGTATTATATACACGGCGCAATAGAGTTAGGGATTATAAAAATGATAGTTTTCGAGGTATGTCTAATGATCTATGTTTAGATTTAATAGTGTTTATTATATATATATATCTTTAGTGTAAAAAGTTTTGGTGAGATAAAA